TTGAAAAATCTTATTCATTCTTAAATAACTAACAGGTGATGTATTTTCAATTTTAAGGGATTATATCCCGATAACATGTTATAGTTATAAAAAAAATGACCAAAAAATAATCTTCAAAAATGAAAAGAAAAATGTCAACAATTTTTGGATTTAATCAGATACAATTTGAGGGCTTTTACATTGCTAATGCTAACGAGTAACACAAAGAATCTAGGATTCTAATAAGTCCTGTCTCTGTGGGAAAAGACAGACCTATTACGGGCCACGGACCTATTAATGGTCAAGATCCTTTTGATTTTAAAGAGTCACTGTAATCAGACTCGTTTAATGAAAAAGAGGATATTCATTCTGATTAAGAATCAGAAAAGGATATTGATCAAAAGGATATTGATTCTGATTCACAATCAGAAAAGGGGAAATCAGATGATAAGGACTATGATTCTGATGAGTCCTGTCCTATGATTCTGCTAATGAAAAAGAGGATATTTATTCTGATTCTGAATCAGATTCTGAATCAGAAAACGATATTGATTCTGATTCAGAATTTCAGCTGGAAGAGTTACAGAAAGAGAATTTAATTCTAAATTCTCGGTTTGGAATGATTCGACAATGGATTGATAATTTTATTTCTCTTTTTTCAGAAGACGATATTTATTCTGGGGATTATATTCTGACTTTACTAGGCCAAATTTGTACCCAAATTACTTTTACGGAAGAAGATCCGTTCTATTCCCTTTTAGAAGACGAAGATAAAGACGATGGAGATAATTCAGATTGGCAAAAGCTGCCTTTAGATGAAACCATTCGTGCTGAATTCGTTTATTCTAAAATAGAAAGATTCGTTTTTTATAACAAATTAATAGAAAATCCGAAAAAAGAAATTTCAGGCCCAGACTTTCGATCTTTTTTAATGGAAATTGATGAGATTTTATCCATGAAATATTATAAATATTATAAGCTCTAACTGATGGGAGTTTCTGGTATCCTAAACTAAAACCGAACGAGTAATTCCAGGTCCTAAAACTGAATAGAAAACTCCAGGTCCTAAAACTGAATTTTAACTTTTGGTCATGGTCCTGAAACCGAAATTCTTTTCATATCTTTACTTGTCTTTTTTTTACGTAATTTTGTACTTTATATTTCCTTTGTTGTTAGGATAATTTTCCCGAGGGATAATGAAAAAGATTATAAAAGGGATTGCTAATTAATTATGTCTAGATCGCGTATAAATGGGAATTTTATAGATAAGACCTTTTCAATTGTAGCCAATATCTTGTTGGGAATAATTCCAACAACTTCAGGAGAAAAAAAGGCATTTACCTATTACAGAGATGGTGCGATTTGATTCTTTTTTCTTATTTTTTTTAGCCTGTATGTAGTTAAGTCTTGCAAGAAAAACGTGTTGCGGGATAGAAAAAACCTAGTAATGAAAAGAAACCTGCGCTTGGTGAAGGTGAAGTTTGTGGGGGTAGAACAATCAATCCCTTCTGTCGTGTATCCTCGATTGATGCAATCTCAGATGCTTCAATCATTAATTTTAGCATTGAGCGAAAGATTAGACCTCTACTTCGTAGAGTCTCTACTAAATACCATACTAAGTATAGGAAAAAAGCACTACACTTAGAAATCAACAAAACAAAAACTTTGTTCGAAATACCCCTTTTCCTTATAGGTATCGGGACTAACAAGAATGGTTGGGACAACAAACATCCATTTCATTCGTACTTTGGATACCCATATAACCATCAAAGATCGTTGAAGTGACTAATTCTTAGAAAAAAAAAGCGTTAAGAACAAAGAAATTATTGGAGTTATGTTTTTTATCTACTACTAATATGTAGTAGTAATATGATTTATGTAGTAGTAATATGATTGGTTGATGTTAAGAAAAAACCTCTGATGAGAAGGTTTACTAGAGATTTCTTGTAAAAATACTAGCTTCTTTCAGTTCATAAAAAGATGAGAATAGGTGGATTTTAATTCCTTCCAAGCTAAAGATTTTTTTACTCAATATTATGGACAGAAAGTAGGAGCCGTATGAAATGAAAATCTCATGTACGGTTCTGGAACGGAGATCTTTTCAATAGAATGAACGACCGTAACGAATGTTGGCTCAATCCGAAGGAAATTATGCAGAAGCTTTACAGAATTATTATGAAGCTACGCGACCAGAAATGGATCCTTATGACCGAAGTTATATACTCTATAACATAGGCCTTATACACACAAGCAATGGAGAACATACAAAAGCTTTGGAATATTATTTTCGAGCACTAGAACGAAATCCTTTTTTACCACAAGCTTTTAATAATATGGCTGTGATTTGTCATTACGTGCGACTATCTCTACTATAGAAAAAAAAGAAATTAGCTAGTAGATACTAGAAAAAATAGGATTTCTACATAGAAATCGTCAAAAACAACGATTTTTTTCAGCTGTAGTAAGTAAATAAAGAGACTTCAAAATAAAGAGACTTCATTAGATTTAAAATAGGAAGAAAAAAACATAGCCTCTACTTCTATGGATAAAAAATCAAATTAATAGAGAAAGCACCGTAAAAATCACTTAGCGAGCTACTGTGTCGATAAATTTAATAACTGCTTACTTATGTCATAATAAGGGACATTAAGTTAGAAATCCACTTATGTAATAGAGTTGATCTACTAAGATATTAAGCAGCGGTGTAGGATTAGATCCCAAAGATAGTAAGTTCTTTTTCTTATTGATTGAGAAAATTCTTTTTCAAAGATTCTATAGCGATTTCCTATTAAAAAGGAGATAGTTACCTCTCAGAAAATTCTAAAAATATATGAGCTTTATCTGCTTTATTCTTCTGAAGGTGGGAAGAAAAGAAAAAACTAATTTCTTATTAAGAAAATTAGAGTTTGAAACTTACTGTAATCAACTGATTTTTTGTTTTTTTATGATTAACCTTATCGTAGAAAAAATCAAGAGAAATTGAATTAGCCAATATAGAAAAAATACGGATAGGATAGAAAACAAAAGAATAGATTACTGAGCCGTATGAGGTAGGAAACTCTCAAGTACAGTTCTAAGGGAAAGAATTTTCTATTCCGACCGGGGAGAACAGGCCATTTTAGAAGGCGATTCTGAAATTGCAGAAGTTTGGTTCAATCAAGCTGCTGAGTATTGGAAACAAGCTATAGCGCTCACTCCAAGTAATTATATTGAAGCACGTAATTGGTTGAAGATCACGAAACGTTTCGAACTTGAATAAGAAAAGATTATTCTATTTTTTGATTTTGAATTTACATTCAATTCAAAAATACATAAACAGGAGAAAAAAATATTATATTAAGAAAATAACAAAGAAATGTTAGAGAGAAGAGTTTTGAGTTATTAAAACTGTTGAAATTGACTCAACAACAAGTTTTTTCTCTGTTGCAGACTTTTGATTTCATAATAGCTATTCTACGGAATTTGAAAAATCTTATTCTTAAGTTCAAATTGTTCTGGGTTATCTCTCTGGCAATATACGTCGTAATCGTATACGTGTGTTACTGGAAATAGAGTCAAGAAACAAATTAAGTGAATTTGATTCAAAAAAAGGGAGAATTTTTTATTAATTTCCCAGTTCCTAATTAATATGAACTATATATCGGTTGAACCAATGACTATTCATGATTCCATATTGAATCAATTCCATACTTTTCAAAAAAATAAAAGACTGTTATGATAAAACTTCGTTTGAGACGATGTGGTAAAAAGCAACGTGCGACTTGAAGGACATAATTTTCTGTGGATTTTTACATCCACCATTTTCTTTCTATAGTAATGAAAATGCTCTTGGCTCGACATAATTTGTTCTGTTCAAAAAGTCAATTTCTAATTTCTATTAGGTTGTCCGTAAACAGTACATGATGGAGCTCGAAGTTTGATTTTTTTATCAAACAAGGGAAAGAATCTAGGGTTAGTGATAATTCAATTAATTCTAATTAATTTAGACCAATTTTGTAAATATATCTTAGTATCAGAATCAGAAAAAAATACAATTCGAACAAGAAAAAAAAATATAAAGTGAAATTCTTGGAAACTGGTAAAACTATTCTGATTTTAAGGTGGAACGGGAATGAATCCTTCGTATTTATTTTTATTTTATAAAGTTATAAAGAAGGAAATCAAAAAGAAGGGATGTTGCTTTCCCTTTGAAAGGAATAAAGGTCTTCAAAATAATTTCTAAACCTAAAGATTCCAAAAAGAAAAAAGAAAGGATTCCGGAACAAGAAAATACTTTTTTAAATTATCTCAACAGTGTAATTCGATCAAATTGACAAATCTAAAAAGGTTAGAGATAAAACAAACAAAAGAGTTTAGAGACAGCTCAAGAAATTCTTTCATAAGGATTTATGAACTTTCTAAAAATTTTTTATTTAACTTGAGTCATGAGTAAAAAAAATATTATGATATTTTTTTATATAACGAAAAGGAAAAGGGACTCTATTTGAATCATAGTATAATTCATGATTTTCTGAGTCCATTTTGCATTCTATACAGAAATTTGAATTATTTTTCTTGAGCCGTATGAGATGAAAATTTCATATACGTTTCTAGGGAGACTTTTTTTATCTATATCTATCCCAATGAGCCATCTATCGAATCATTGCAATTGATGCTCGGTCCCGAAGAGAAGGAAGAGATCTTGGAAAAGTAGGTTTTTATGATCCAATAAATAAAAAAACTTATTTAAATGTTTCTGCTATTCTTTTTTTTCTTGAAAAAGGTGCTCAACCTACAAAAACTGTTCATGATATATTAAGAAGGACAGAATTCTTTAAAGAAAGAAGTTTGGGTTAATCAAAGCAAGGAAAGAACGAAATTTCAAAATCTAAAAATCAAAAAATAGATATAGATACTTAGATACTATTTAAGTAGGTTAAGTAGGAGAGAAGGACTAGTATCTGTAATAGTTTCAATTACATTATTTTTTTCAATTGATAGGAGAATCGGATGTCATTCAATTTTTTTCTATCCTATACAAGAACTTTTTGTTTTTGTATAGGATACATCAAAATTTTTTGGTTTTTAGGTATCCTAAATATCAGATGACATTAATAAATAATGTATGATAATATTGTAGAAAAGATTCTACAAAATATATAGAATATAATTATATTATTATATTCTATATATATAATATTATTATATAATTAAATTTGAAAATATAAATAATTTCATTATTTTCCTTTCTATTTTTTTTTTATTTATTTTATTGGTATTTATTTATTTATTTTTTCTCAATATTACTATTACTATTGACAAATTGTATTTGATCAATACAATATTGTATTGATCAAATACAATTTGATCGTAAATGAATAGATCTTTTTATTCTGTTCTCTATTTTTTCTTTATTCGAACAGTAGGTTTGTATTTAATCATTAAGACATCTTTTTTTTTAATCAAAAAAAGGTGATTTTTCAAATTTTTAATTTTGATTGATTGGAAGGAATGGATTTCGATTTCTTAATTTTAGTAATGGAATTTCAATTTTTTTTATTGAATTTTTATCTCTCTGTTACTCATTTATGGTTTTAACAGAGTTATGCAATAAAATTGATTTAATTTTTGATTTCGATCATATATACTTCTCTTCTTTTTTTTTTATATGGGTTGCTAACTCAATGGTAGAGTACTCGGCTTTTAAGTGCGACTATGATCTTTTACACATTTGGATGAAGAAAAAAATTCGTCCAGACTTTTGGTAGAGTCTACAAGACCGCGACTGATCCTTAAAGGTGATGAATAGGAAAAAACAGCATGTCGTAATAAAAAGGATTTTATTCTTTAAATCTTTCAATTTATTTATTATTTATTTTATTACTTTTTACTATTGAAAGTAAATAAAGTAGAATTTTTTGGATCTTATCCAACCATTACAGTTCTAAAAAATTGTTTTGAATTTTGGAAGAAGAAAAAAAAAGAAATTTCCGAATTTTAGCTGAGTCTATTGAATAAATGGATAGAGCCCAAAGGCTCCAATTCTAATCAAGTCAAAAAGAAACGAGCTTATGTTCTTTACCTTTATTGGAACGATTTCCCGATCTAATTAGATGTTAAAAATATATTAGTACCGAATTCGGGAAAAGATGAATGAGTTTTTTTATGATTGAACTTTTGATCTGATTCATTCAAAAAATGAATCCTAATTATTCTTAATTTTTAATTGGAGATGGATGTGTAGAAGAAACTGTATATTGATAAAAAAGATGGATTCCAAAATCAAAAGAGCAATTGGGTTGCAAAAATAAAAGATTTTAACCTTCTAAAACTTAAAATACGAAAAAATAAATAAACTAAACTACTTGGATAGAAAAAGGGAAGAAAAATATCTTTCTAATAATAATATTTTTCTATTATTAGGATTAGTTAATAGAGCTGGGTTTATCGTTTCTTTTCCGGAGTATCTAGTATTTATACATACTAGAATTAATAAGAAAAACTCTGTTCTGACCATATTGCACTGTGTATCATTTTATAAACCCAGAAAAGGCTTATTTCTTCTGCTTCAAATAGAGATTTCAATGGAAGAATTTCAAAAATATCTTGAAAAATCTAAATTTCGTCAACAACAATGCTTATATCCGCTCCTTTTTCAAGAGTATATTTATGTATTTGCTTATGATTATGGTTTAAATGCTTCTATTGAACCTAATAAAAAACTTATTAGCTATGATATTAAATCTAGTTTAATACTTGTAAAACGCTTAATTATTCGGTTGTATCAACCGAATTCTTTGATGAATTCGGTTATTCAAAATTGTAACCAAAATAAAATTAATGAGCACAACCGCTTTTTTTACGCTCATTTTTTTTCTCAGATGATATCTGAAGGTTTTAGTTTTGTTGTAGAAATTCCATTCTTTCTTCGATTTCTATTTTCCTCCTCTAAAAAAAAAATATCAAAATTGCAAAATTTACGATCTATTCATTCAACATTTTCTTTTTTAGAGGACAAATTTTCCTATTTAAATAATGTATTAGATATACTAATACCTTATCCTGTCCATTTTGAAATTTTAGTTCAAATCCTTCAATGCTGGATCCAAGATATTCCTTCTTTGCATTTATTGAGATTCTTTCTCTTCGATTATTCTAATTGGAATAGTCTCATTATTTCAAAGAAATTAGCTTCTATTTCTATATTCTCAAAAGAAAATATAAGACTCTCTCGTTTCTTATATAATTATTATGTATCTGAATATGAGTTTTTATTCTTGTTTATTCGTAAAAAATCTTCTTGTTTACGATTAACATCTTTTGGAACCTTTCTTGAGCGAATCTACTTCTATGGAAAAATAGAACATTTTAGAATAGTACATCATATTTTTTTGAAGAAAACTTTATGGTTCTTCACAGATCCTCTCATGCACTATGTTCGATATCAAGGCAAAGCAATTCTAGCATCAAAAGGGACCTATCAATTTATGAAGAAATTGAAATATTGCTTTATCTATTTTTGGCAATATTATTTTCATTTTT